ATCATCAAATTCGATCAAGAAAAGCTAAGCGTGTGGTCATTTTTACTGATAACAAGCAAGATACCGACCCTAATACAACGAATACCGAAATTTCGGATCAAACAGACGAACTAGCTTTGATACGTTATTCACAACAATCTGATTTTCGACGAGGCATAATCAAGGGTTCTATACGTGCTCAAAGGCGTAAAATAGTTATTTGGGAGTTGTTTCAAGCAAATGTGCACTCCCCACTTTTTTTGGACAGGATCAAAAAATACCCCCCTTTTTCTTTTGATATCTTCGAACTAACGAAACCCCTTTTTAGAAATTGGATAAAGGGCGTAGCAGAGGTCCAAATTGGGGAGTATGCAACAGAGCAGACAAAAAGAAAAGAGAAGAAAAGAAAAGAAATAGTACAGATAGAAATAGCAGAAGCCTGGGATACCATTCCCTTTGCACAAGGAATAAGAGGTTACATGTTAATAACTCAATCAATTCTTAGAAAATATTTGATATTGCCTTCGTTGATAATAGCCAAAAATATTGGACGTATGTTATTATTTCAACTTCCAGAATGGTTTGAGGATTTACAGGAATGGAATAGAGAAATGCATGTTAAATGTACCTATAATGGTGTTCAATTATCAGAAACAGAATTTCCGCAAAATTGGGTAACAGACGGTATTCAGATTAAAATTCTATTTCCTTTCCATCTGAAACCTTGGCAGAGATCTAACTCTCCTAGAGATCTAATGAAAAAAAAAAAGCAAAAATCTGATTTTTGTTTTTTGACAGTTTGGGGAATGGAAGCTGAACTTCCTTTTGGTTCTCCTAGAAAGCTCCCCTCATTTTTTGAACCCATTATTAAGGAGCTCAATAAAAAAATTGAAAAATTTAAAAAGAAATATTTTCTAGCTCTAAAGATTTTAAAAAGAAAAACAAAATTACTTCTAAAAGTTTTAAAAGAAATAAAAAAATGGATTATGAAAAATGTTATATTTATAAAAAAACGAATAAAAGAACTTAATACAATTCTATTATTTAGGTTTAGATTAAGAGAAGTATATGAATCGAATAAAACTAAAAAAGAAAAAGATTTTCTGATCAGAAATCAAATAATTGATGAATCGTTTAGTCAGATTCAATCTCCGGCTTGGTTAAAATCTTCACTGACAAAAAAAAAAATGAAAGATCTGACTAATAGAATCAATATAATTCGAAATCAAATAGAAAGAATTACAAAAGAGAAAAAAAAAAAAACTCCATCAATAAATATTAGTCTTAACAAAAGAAGTTATAATCCTAAAAAATTAGAGTCACCAAAAAAAATTTGGCAAATATTAAAAAGAAGAAATGCTCGATTAACCTATAAATTCCATTTTTTTATAAAATTTTTCATTGAAAAAATATACATAGATATTTGTTTATCTATCATTAATATTCCCCTAATCAATACACAACTTTTTCTTGAATCAACAAAAAAAATTATTGATCAATACATTTATGAACCAAATCAAGAAAAAACTAATAAAAAAAATCCAAATACAAGTCGTTTTATTTCGACTATAAAAAAGTCACTTGATATTGTTAGTAAAAAAAATTCACATATTTTTAGTGATTTATCCTGCTTGTCACAAGCATATGTATTTTATAGGTTATCTCAAGCCCAAGTTAGAAGAAGTTTGTATAAATTACAATCTGTTCTTCAATATCAGGGAACATCTTTATTTCTTAAGACTGAAATAAAGGATTCTTTTGGAACACAAGGAATATTTCAGACCGAATTAGGGCATAAAAAACCTCATCATTCGAATGACTGGAAAAAATGGTTAAGAGGACATTATCAATATGATTTATCTCAGATTAGATGGTCTAGATTAATACCACAAAGATGGCGGAATAAAATTAGAATTAATAAACGTTGTATGACTATGACTAAAAAAAAAAAAATTTATAAATGGGAGTCATATGAGAAAGACCAATTAAAATTTTACAGAAAAGAAAATATTTCTGAAGTACATTCATTATTGAATGAAAAAGAAAAATTTCCAAAATACAATAGATATGACCTTTTATCATATAAATCCCTTAATTTTGAAAAAAAAAAGGCCTCTTCTATTTATAGGTATGGATTACGATTGGAAATAAATAAGAACCAAGAGCTTTTTTACAATTCTACCATACATAAAGACAACTTTTTTAATATCCTGGAGAGTACTCTTATCAATAGTTATCTAGGAAAAGGCAGTTTTTTATATATCGAAAAAAATGCAGATAGAAAATATTTTGATTGGAAAATCTTAAAATTTTATCTTAAAAAAAAAGCTGATCTTGAAACCTGGATACAAATCGATACCAAGATTAACCAAAGTACTAATAATTACCAAATAGTTGATAAATTTGATAAAAAAGATCTTTTTTATCTTACGATTCATCAAGATAAAAAAAAAAATATCAAAAGGATATTTTTTGATTGGATGGGAATGAATGAAGAAATACTAAACCGTCCAATACCAAATTTGGAACTTTGGTTATTCCCAGAATTTTTACAACTATATAATGTATATAAAATAAAACCGTGGATTATACGAAGCAAATTTCTTTTTTTAAATTCGAATAAAAATGAAAATTTTGGGGCAAGTACGAATAAAAACACCAATGAAAAACAAAAAAGGAATTTTTTGATTCGATGGTATAAAAAAATAAAGAATAAAAATAAAGAAGAACCCGTAGGACAAGGCAATCTTGGACTATCAAACCAACAAAAGGGTATTGAAGAAAATGATGCGGAATCAAACAGTAAAAAGCCTAAAAAGAAAAAACAATACAAAAGTAAAACGGAAGCAGAAATGGATCTCTTCCTGAAACGTTATTTGCTTTTTCAATTGAGATGGGACGATTCTTTGAATCAAAGAATAATCAATAATATCAAGGTATATTGTCTCCTGCTTAGACTGAATAATCCAAGAAAAATTACTATATCCTCGATTCAACGGGGAGAACTCTGTTTGGATATAATATTGATTGAACACAATTTAACTTTTCCAGAATTGATGAAAAAGGGACTTTTTATTATCGAACCCACTCGTCTGTCTGTAAAAAATGATGGACAATTTATTATGTATCAAACCATAGGTATTTCCTTGGTTCATAAAAGTAAATACAAAACAAGTAATCAAAGATACCACGAACAAGGATATATTGATAAGACTCATTTTAATGAGTCCATTTCAGAATATCAAAAAAGAAATAGAGATAAAAATGATTTTTATTTGCTTGTTCCTGAAAATATTTTATCATCTAGACGTCGTAGAGAGTTGAGAATTCTCATTTGTTTCAATTCAAAAAGTGGTAAGGGTGCGGATAGAAATCCAGTATGTTATAACAAGAACTGGACAAAAAATATTAGAGATAAAAATGAATTAATTCAATTCAAGTTTTTTCTTTGGCCTAATTATCGATTAGAAGATTTAGCTTGTATTAATCGTTATTGGTTTAATACCAATAACGGCAGTCGTTTTAATATGTTAAGGATACATATGTATCCGCGGTTAAAAACTTACATTTTTCTTTTACCATAGAAGATATATCAAAGCAAACAGTGCCCCCGTGTTATATTCCAATGATAATAATTAATAATGTATCAATTAGATTTAGTGAATTAACAAAATCTTTAATCTAGTAAATCGGAGGTGAGGTTAAATTTGTTCACTTTTTTGAATTCAAAAATATATGCGTCATACTTCTAAATAAAAAATAAAAATAATTGATAAAATTTGGAATCCATAAATATAAATAAAGAAATTTAGATTATTGTATATATCTATATCGCATTAAAATAAAATGACTAGCATTATTATTACTGATCATTAAAATATATATCTCTAATCTAAAAAGGGGCGGATAAATTTATGGTAAAAAATTCATTCATTTCAATTATTTCTCAAGAAGAAAACAAAGGGTCAGTTGAATTTCAAGTATTCAGTTTTACCAATAAGATACGAAAACTTACTTCTCATTTAGAATTACACAAAAAGGACTATTTATCTCAGAGGGGGTTGCGGAAAATTTTGGGAAAACGTCAACGACTACTGGCTTATTTGTCAAAAAAAAATAAAGTACGTTATAAAGAATTAATTGATCAGTTGGATATTCGAGAAAGAAAAACTCGTTAATTTGCGGAATCTTGGTATTTTTTTCATTCATTTCAATTTTGATAAACTTCCTTTCACTTTCAGCAATTCATGGAAGAATGAATCGATAAAAAACTTATGACTGCGCCAGTTACAAGAAAAGACCTCATGATAGTAAATATGGGTCCTCAGCACCCATCAATGCATGGTGTTCTTCGACTCATCGTTACTCTAGATGGTGAAGATGTTATTGACTGTGAACCAATATTGGGTTATTTACATAGAGGGATGGAGAAAATTGCGGAAAACCGAACAATTATACAATATTTGCCTTATGTAACACGTTGGGATTATTTAGCTACTATGTTCACAGAAGCAATAACTGTGAATGGACCCGAACAGTTAGGAAATATTCAAGTACCTAAAAGAGCTAGCTATATCAGAGTCATTATGTTGGAGTTGAGTCGTATAGCTTCTCATTTGTTATGGCTAGGCCCTTTTATGGCAGATATTGGGGCACAGACCCCCTTCTTCTATATTTTTCGGGAAAGAGAATTAATATATGACCTATTCGAAGCTGCTACTGGTATGCGAATGATGCATAATTATTTTCGTATTGGAGGAGTAACTGCTGATCTACCTTATGGCTGGATAGATAAATGTTTGGATTTTTGCGATTACTTTTTAACAAGGGTTACTGAATATCAAAAGCTTATTACACGGAATCCTATATTTTTAGAACGTGTTGAAGGCGTAGGCATTATTGGTGGAGAAGAAGCAATAAATTGGGGTTTATCAGGACCAATACTACGAGCTTCCGGAATACAATGGGATCTTCGTAAAGTTGATCGCTATGAGTGTTACGACGAATTAGATTGGAAGGTTCAATGGCAAAAAGAGGGGGATTCATTAGCTCGTTATTTAGTACGAATCGGTGAAATGACAGAATCGATAAAAATTATTCAGCAGGCTCTGGAAGGAATCCCAGGGGGTCCCTATGAAAATTTAGAAACCCGGCGTTTTGTTAGAGTAAAAGATCCCGAATGGAATGATTTTGAATATCGATTTATTGGTAAAAAACCTTCTCCGACTTTTGAATTATCGAAACAAGAACTTTATGTGAGAGTCGAAGCCCCAAAAGGAGAATTGGGAATTTTTTTGATAGGAGATCAGACTGTTTTTCCTTGGAGATGGAAAATCCGACCGCCGGGTTTTATCAATTTGCAAATTCTTCCTCATTTAGTTAAAAGAATGAAATTGGCTGATATTATGACAATACTAGGTAGCATAGATATCATTATGGGAGAAGTTGATCGTTGAAATGATAATTGATACAACAGAAATAAAAGCTATCAATTCCTTTTCCAGATTGGAATCCTTAAAAGAACACTACGGAATCATATGGATCCTTGTCTCTATTTTAGCTCTTGTATTAGGAATTATAATTGGCGTACTAGTAATTGTTTGGTTAGAAAGAGAAATTTCTGCGGGGATACAACAACGTATTGGTCCTGAGTATGCCGGACCCTTGGGAATCCTTCAAGCCCTAGCAGATGGTACAAAACTACTTTTCAAAGAGAATATTCTTACATCTAGAGGAGATGCTGGTTTGTTTAGTATTGGACCATCTATAGCAGTCATATCCATTTTACTCAGTTTTTCAGTAATTCCTTTTAGCTATAACCTTGTTCTAACCGATCTTAGTATTGGTGTTTTTTTATGGATTGCTATTTCAAGTATTGCTCCCCTTGGACTTCTTATGTCAGGATATGGATCAAACAATAAATATTCCTTTTTAGGTGGTTTACGGGCTGCTGCCCAATCAATTAGTTATGAAATACCATTAACTCTATGTGTATTATCAATATCTCTACGTGTGATTCGGTGAGCCGTAAAAAATCCCCAAATTTCTTTACTTTCTCGGAAGAAAGTTTAATAAATTATTTCATTTTTTGATTCATCATTTGAATTGATAAATTAAACCAGATAGTTATATGAGTGAAAGAAAACGGCATGTAAATTTGCAGTAAAGTAAAAAAAATAAGGGTTTGAATCTCATTTCCTATGTACAAGAATTAAGTAAAAGTAGTAGAGACGGTTTACCCCAAGAATGGTTGATTAGTCATCATGACTTGAAGCGGGTTCAAAAGATCAACCATATGGAGTTTTTAATATCTATTACTATAAATGTATTACCATAATGCAAGGTTGAGCAAAAACGGGTGGATGGTTAGGAAGACCAAGATACACAAAGGATTCGTAATGGAGTTTATAGGAGTTATCCAGGAGGATATTTCTGTACAGAAAGGGAATTTGAGTTGGGACTTTAAATTAGTAGAAATGATAAAGAAGTACTCCCCACGATTCCGATCCAGAGTATGTTCCTATCCACTGATTAAATAAATAACTATCATATCAAGAACGAAGTAATCTTTTACTTTGGTTAAAGTCCCCTTTTCTGAGAAAGAAGAATAGGAACGAAATAAAAGAGAAAGAATGGAATTGAAAAAAAAAAGAAATCTTTTTTTCCTGGATACATATTTTAAATAAAAAGATAGATTATAGATTGTTGTCATGATTTATGAACACTAATATCGTGTCTAATTCTTTTTTTTTTTCGTAATCAAAAAATAGGTTGAAATATCTATGTGATATTTTTACAACAAAGTTTTTTATTCAAGGATTTATTAATCAACAAAGAAAAATAAAAATTCTTTAAAGGATAAGATAAATTCAGAAGCACTATTTTATTTATTAAAATATAGCAGACAGAATTCCATTGGTTTAATTCGGAACCTTAGGTAGGGTGTCTATCCTATCTATCAAATATCAAGATTCCAAAATAGCGAAGGTTCTTTAGATTTATTTGTGACCTCTGAGGAGCCGTATGAGGTGAAAATCTCATGTACGGTTCTGAAATAGCGATGGAGCAGTGATGTTATCATCGACTATAATTATCTAACAGTTTAAGTACAGTTGATATAGTTGAAGCGCAATCAAAGTATGGTTTTTGGGGGTGGAATTTGTGGCGTCAACCCATAGGGTTTATCATTTTTCTAATTTCTTCTCTAGCCGAGTGTGAAAGATTACCCTTTGATTTACCAGAAGCAGAAGAAGAGTTAGTAGCAGGCTATCAAACCGAATATTCCGGTATCAAATTTGGTTTATTTTACGTTGCTTCGTATCTTAATTTATTAGTTTCTTCATTATTTGTAACAGTTCTTTACTTGGGGGGTTGGGATTTTTCTATTCCGTATATATTCGTCCCTGGATTTATTTATATAAATAAAGCCGGTAAAGTCTTTGGAACAATAATAGGTATCTTTATTACATTAGCTAAAACTTATTTATTCTTGTTCATTCCTATTGCAACAAGATGGACTTT